AAACATCTCTGAACAAGGTTCTAGCACCATGCCAAATGTGTCCGAAAAAGAAGAGCAAAGCAAACGTAGCATGCCCAAAAGTGAACCAACCCCTTGGACTGCTACGAAAAACACCATCGGATTTCAAAGTAGCCCGATCTAATTCAAAAATTTCACCTAATTGGGCACGTCTAGCATATTTTTTCACAGTAGCAGGATCAGAATAACTTACTCCATTAAGTTCGCCACCATAGAACTCAACAGTAACACCTACTTGTTCAACACTATACTTTGATTCTGCCCTTCTAAAAGGAACATCAGCTCTCACAATTCCGTCTTCATCTACCAAAACTACCGGAAATGTTTCAAAAAAAGTAGGCATACGACGTACAAAAAGCTCGCGCCCTTCTTTATCTCTAAAGACGGGGTGTCCTAACCATCCAACAGCAATTCCATCCCCATTGTCCATTGAGCCTGCTCTGAATAATCCCCCTTTTGCCGGATTATTACCAATATAATCATAAAAAGCTAATTTTTCGGGAATTTTAGACCAAGCTTCCGATAAACTAAGATTTTCGGCTAGCCCGGCACTAACTCTTCGATATATTTCTTGCTGAAAGTATCCCTGATCCCACTGATAACGAGTAGGACCAAATAATTCGATTGGGGTAGTTGCTGAACCATACCACATAGTTCCAGCAACAACAAAAGCTGCAAAAAAAACAGCAGCGATACTACTGGAAAGTACAGTTTCAATATTGCCCATACGTAATCCTTTGTATAGACGTTGAGGCGGACGGACACTAAGATGGAATAGGCCTGCTAATATGCCCAATGTACCCGCTGCAATATGATGAGAGGCTATTCCTCCCGGAACAAAAGGATCAAAACCTTCCGCGCCCCACGCTGGATTTACAGATTGTACTTTTCCAGTTAGTCCATAAGGATCGGACACCCATATTCCAGGACCATACAAACCTGTTACATGAAATGCGCCAAAGCCAAAGCAAGCTACCCCTGAGAGAAATAAATGAATTCCAAAGATCTTGGGCAAATCCAAAGAAGGTTTTCCCGTACGTTCATCACAGAATATTTCTAGGTCCCAATATACCCAATGCCAGATAGCTGCCAAGAAGCACAAGCCGGAAAACACTATATGTGCCCCTGCCACACCTTCATAACTCCAAATACCCGGATTTGTTATAGTTCCTCCTGAAATACTCCAACCACCCCACGAATCGGTTATTCCTAAACGAGTCATGAAGGGTATAACGAACATACCTTGTCTCCACATTGGATCAAGAACGGGATCAGAGGGATCAAAAACCGCTAATTCGTATAAAGCCATCGAACCAGCCCAACCAGAAACTAGAGCTGTATGCATTATATGAACAGAAAGCAATCGACCGGGATCATTCAATACGACAGTATGAACACGATACCAAGGCAAACCCATGGAAATACCTCTTTATCAAAGAAAAATAGACACTATGTCACTTTATTTTATCGCATTGGAAAAGACTATATATACTATGTACCTAACCTTTTCAGTAGATTCTGTAAAGGATTAATATTTATTCCATTCCATTGAAAATAACGGAACTATTTTGTTCGTAAGAACAAAGAGAAGCAGATCTATTCTATACCCGATAAGTACCAATACGCAATGGGAGGATTGGTCCCATTTTTGGGGAACGAATGGATAGATACTTGTTTATCATTCGAACGATCGATTTCTTCGTTCTAATTTTTTCTTTATTCATTCTGTCTTACTCTATAAACTTTCCAATCTATGTATCATATAGAATAAAGAGAAAAAAGGGATGAAGACAATAAACCATTGATTGTTACGTTTCCATATTAAAGTGAAGTATAGTACTCAATTTTTTTCTTTAATGTAATGCCCATTGGTGTTCCAAAAGTACCTTTTCGGAGTCCTGGAGAGGAAGATGCGGTTTGGGTTGACGTATAGTGCGACTTGTCAGACATATTGGGTCATATGGGATTTACCCGTTCTCTCCCCTGATCGAGATATCCTCTGTTTCGCCCAAGAGATATTGTATTGAGCGAAGCATCAATCAATCATTCGGAGCGTGAAGTGCAATTAGATCAATTTATTTTATATTGGGGATCAATATTATCAATTTAGAAGAATTTATGGTTTACTTGGACTGATAAAATAAAGTATCCAGGCTCCGTTCAGAAAATACCAAATCGATAACAAATTGTTAAAAATTGATAACAAATTGTTAATATAATATACAAATTGTTAATATAATATAATATAATATATGTACGATTACCACTTGTATCATAAATGATTCTTATACCTACTATTACTTTATACCTACTATTACTATAGTAGTGATCCCAAATTGCCGACCAACGGAATAGTATGATGAATACATCAAATAGTTTTGGGAAAGCAAGACACGAAATTAACTAAAAAAAAAGAAGTCATAACAAAAAAATGGTACTGAGACCATTTGTCCTATATGTGCAAATAGAATTCGGACAGATC